GTCTTGACATCTTTCTTAAGGGTTTCTTTCAACGCCTTACAATTTGTTCTCATCAGGAACCTCTGGTGTTGGATGTAGATTTGGAACTTTAGGATGGACTTCACCGCTTTTATTTTAAAGGGAAAGAGGAAGCCCCGGACGTCAACTTCTTTGATGACGACCAAGAAGATATTTCCCAATAGCGGTCCTCCTTTTGTCAAAATTATAGACCAGTGGCTCCGCTCCTCTCCTTCAAGTTCTACTGCACCCTTCGGTCAAGTAAACCAAGCTCACAGAAAAAAGGAAATCTTTTACACCGATGTATCGTACTCTCTCGACCAGGTCATCATAAGAAAATACTGAAAAATCTTTCCAAAGTGAGAGAAGGAGGGAAGGCGCGCTACAACTAACATAACAGCCAGCTGAAAAACGTTAGCTAGCTAGGCTAGCGCGCAATGGCTTTCTCTGATAGGGGCTTGCTTCTTTAAGCTCCGCCCAACCTATACAAGGTGCTGCTCGCTTTCTCTCAGCCACTAGTGGCTTATGTAGTGGTCGGCATTCCTACGTGCTCCTCCTTGCCCCCCTACTTAAGAACCCAAAGGTGACCTTTGGATGTTGTCGTGACGCTTTGGTTACGAAGGTTACCGCGGTCTAGGTTTATGGATGGATTCAGTCAGCGAAAGTCCCTCCAACTCAATCAATATCAACAAGATGTCGTGACCGCTTAGGCTTGGTTTATTTTGTCATAAAAGAAAGTTGGTTTCGTGGGTTCATTGATTAGTACACCTCCGGTGCTGGTAAGGCCGGGACCGTGGTCGTCCGTCTCCGGTTTGCCGGCCGATAAGATCTCTGAGATTGACCAGCCAGCTGGGTTGGTTTGGCTATTCTTTTCTATTGAAAAGGAGTCAGCTGTCTGCGCGAGTCACCTTCTTCTAGGCTCCGCTGGACGACACGGCATTTTCGTTCAAATATATATAGGCCGGCCGTACTTGTGATGGTTCCCAAGGATCCAATATGACCACTTAGGTCTACGTTGCCACGATATTGTTCTATGGAAGCGGGCGGTTTAGAAGTTCGGCCCGGTTTTTTTGGTGTCGTAGGGGAGGGATTGACCTTTCTAACGCATATTCAGTCGTACCGGCATGGCCCCACTGATTTGTTTTCGATCGGAGCATCAAGCAGCGCAACCCGGTTCTACTTGACTAAGCCCGTGCTCCTCCAAGGAGAGAGTTTGCTTTACCCAACTCCCTTTTTGATAACAAGGCAGAAATCCCCGACCCGACACTTGTTAGTTTCGAATGAAGAATGAAAAGTGCCCTGCCCTAGCAAGCACCTACTCCTATCAAAAAGCGAGACTTTACTAAACAAGCAAGAAAGGCTCTTTCTATCTTATTAGTCAAGCGCTAACGAGCAAGAAAAGGGATGCGCTAAGAAGCAAGAAAACGTATGCGCTCCACTAAGGCGCAACGGCTTTCGCGCTAGTGCGCTCATCCGTCTTGCTTTAGGCTTTCGCGCTAGTGCGCTCATCCGTCTTGCTTTAGCTTTCGTGCAGCTGCTGCGCCCTTGCTTCTTGCCTTATCTTACTTAGTAAAGCAACCTTTCGCGCTAGGCGCTCACCTTTTTTGGCTTCCCTAAAATAGAATATTTTGAAGTTGGTAAAGACCCGCCCCTTGTTTCAGTCAGAATGAGTCCCCGAGACCCCGGGACATTGGCTTCCGCCAACAGTGAACTATTAAGGATCGCATCCCGCGCATATTCTACATTATAGCCTGCAACTGATTCAGCTTCCGCTTCTGGGAGATCAAAGGGAGCTCGATTAGTTTCTGCTAGACGAGATATAAAGAACATAACCAATACAGGGAACAAGGGAATACCGGACCATATCTGCTTTTGCGCCATGACAATCTCACTCGAATTACGGGAACCTACACATATTAGTACAGTATACCGGGGTCCCCGGCCAGAACCACACGTGCAAGTTTCCCTGCATGTGGCTCGTCCGTGCTTTCCGAGGCGCTGCCTGTGACTCAGCATGGGAGAAGGGGGCGGAACTGCACACTTTCGTGTTCAGAGCATTGTCCGAGTGAGTAGGCAGCGCCTACCAAGCAAAGCTTTCTTGAAGAGGCAGGGCTGGTTCCTTTTCGGCGCCCGCCCTTTATTTATTTAGATGTTGAGGTAAGGCAAGCCCCAGGAAAGTCTAGGTTTGCTCCCAGCTCCATCTCGGCCGGCATCTTGCTCTCGAGGGGGTGGGGTCCTGGAGCGAACTACTCATTGCTGTGTTGCCCCAGAAGGGCATTTGGTGAGGAGCATTGTTTTGAGGGAGAGAAAGCGTGGTTGACAAACCAATCATCGGAGGCGACTGGAGTGCTTTCATCAAATGATGCATGTGGGCTGAGCCATTCCCATCCCAAGTGGTGCCCCGATTCGGCCTGGCCGGTCGGGAAGAGATTCACATAGAGACTACTGCTATCCGGGAATCTCTTTCTATGTCTATGTTAGCTAGCGGGGGCGGGCTTTCCTA